AGATAAGAAGAGATGCGACTTCCACCTATATATTTTGTTATTTCTCCTACAAAGAAACTTGTAATACCTACTCCATTTGTAATTGCATCAATGATTCGTTTATCAAAAAAATTTGTTTGTTTTGCTAATGTTCTTATACTTTCAATTAAAGATGTTTTAAAAAAAGCATCTATGTAACCACGATTATATGACCAATTATATACAAAATTTATTTGTTTTTCCCACCGAATTCTTTTAGAACTCCATTTTTGAAATGAATTAAGTAAGGTTAAATTTAATAAAGATGAATAAAAAGGCTTATATAAACAGTATGCTATAAATATTCCAAAAAAAGCTATACTGACTGAAAAAGTTGCATTTCTCAAAAATTCATACCAATCTACAAAATTTTGTGAATTTTTATGCAAAAGGTTTCTCGACGGCGTTAATAATTTTGATAATATATCAAAGTCTATTCCTTCTTGATTGAAAGGAATTCCTACGGCTCCAACAAACAAAGTAAATAAAAGCAATACAAGCATAGGAAATAGCATAGTATTGTCTGATTCATGGGGATAATAGAAAGTTCTTGTATTAAGTCCAAAATTTTCAACAGTAATAAAAGTTTGATTTCTTACATTATTACTAATTTTATATGTTTTATTGCAAAAACAAGAAGCTCTTTTCGTATTATTCATTGTTAATAATGGTACTAACTCAAAATTTCTATTAAGTCTTTTTTCTTTTTCTTTACCCCATAAAGAGATTGAATATAAGGAGCTACTTTTTTTTCCACTGTAATTTATAAAATAAGTGTTTAAATGTCCTTCAAAAGTAAGTAAATAAATACGAAACATATAAAATGCGGTTAATCCCGCTGTTGAACAAGCTATTATTGCAAAAATCGGCGAAAACAACAAACTATCATTAAGAATTTCATCTTTAGACCAAAAACAAGCAAGGGGTGGAATACCACAAAGAGAAAGTGTTCCTACTAAAAAGGCAGTTTTTGTAATCGGTACATGTTTTGTCAAACCACCCATAAGAATCATATTCTGACTTTTATCGGGAGAATATCCAACTATAGCTTCCATTGAATGAATTATGGATCCAGATCCTAAAAACAACAAAGCTTTCGAATAAGCATGAGTAATCAAATGAAATAAAGCGGATCGATAAGACCCCATACCTAGAGCTAACATCATATAACCCAGTTGAGACATTGTCGAATAGGCTAAACCTCTCTTAATGTCTTTTTGAGCAAGAGCTAAAGTGGCTCCTAAGAGTACTGTTATTATACCTATCAAAGATATTATATACATTATAGAAGGGATAACTATAAAAAGAGGAAGAAGACGAGCTACAAGAAAAATTCCCGCCGCTACCATAGTAGCAGCATGTATAAGAGCCGAAATAGGGGTAGGGCCCTCCATAGCATCAGGTAACCATACATGAAGAGGAAATTGTGCGGATTTAGCAATAGGACCCACAAATAAGAAAAATGCACACAAAGTAAGGAATAAGAGATTTACTCTATTATTTAAAATTAAATTATTGAATATTTCGAACAAATCCTGAAATTCAAAACTGCCGGTTATCCAATAAAGACCTAAAATTCCTAATAATAAACCAAAATCCCCTACACGATTAGTTACAAAAGCTTTTTGACAAGCATTCGCCGCAACAGGTCGTGTGAACCAAAAACCTATTAATAAATATGAACACATTCCAACTAATTCCCAAAAAAAATAAACTTGGATCAAATTAGAACTAGTAACTAATCCTAACATTGAAGTATTAAAAAAACCCATATAAGCAAAAAACCTCAGATATCCTTGATCATGAGACATATAATTGTCACTATAAATCAGAACCAAAATTCCAACAGTTGTAATTAATATTGACATAATAGAAGTAAGTGGATCAATAAAGTAACCAAACTCAAAAGAAAATTCATTATTTATGGTCCAAGACCATACATTTTGATGAATAGAACTTATAAAAATTTGTTGAATAAATAGATAGAGTGAAAAGATCATAACTATACTTAACAAAAAAATACTCAGAAAAGTCCACATACGCCGAAGGTTTTTTGTTGCTGTCGGAAAAAGTAGAAGTCCAACTCCTAGTAAAATAGGTACTGGAAGTGGAATGAAAGGGATGATCCATGAATATTGATATGTATGTTCCATAAAATAAAAAACCCTTTTTATTTTATTCTTAAATTTTTTATTTCTTATTCACTGGTTTGTATATATATATCCTTTTTTTTCAAAAGGGACAATAAAAAAGCACGCGATTTCAAACCGAAATATAAATTTTTTGAATTAGTATAATCCTTCATAAATTTTTGAAACGAAATATATATTCAAATCAAAAAATTAGAAGGGATTAAATAAAATTACTAAGCTATTGCCAAAAAAATTATTTGTCTTTTTTTATTACTACTAAATAAAATTGTGATTTTATACAGATACAGAAAAAGTTAATTATAATTCCGTATTACAATAATTTATATACATATATTAAGAATAGAACAAAGATTTACACGACAAAAAAAACTTAATATTAATTATATAAGAAAAAAACTTTCCATAAAAAAATTATTTTAATTTGATAATTTAGAATTTTTAAGGAATTAATTTTAATTTGATAATTTAGAATTTTTAAGGAATTAATTTTAATTTTGGAATTTAGTGACTGTCTTCCAGTACACAAAGTTATTTTTTTGCAAGAAAGATTATTATAATCGATATTATTTTTTACATATCAAGTAAAGAAATATCAGAATTTTTTTGATTATAAAATATAATCTAATTTTATTGATAATATAATTTATCAGTAGAGATTAATTAAATTAGCACTCTCGTACGGATTTCAAACGTTAAATAAAATAAAATTTTAATAACCAAAATTTATAAAAAAAGTAAAAAACCGTTGGGTTTTAAACTTTTTAATTTTTTTTTTTTTTTAATAATATATAATAAAATTTTAAAGAAAAAACTAAATATGGAGTACGAAAGAATAGCATAATAAATGTCTTTGACATCCAATTATACCACTGAAAAACTTTTTTTTCATTTTTGAATGGCAGTTCCAAAAAAACGTACTTCTATCTCGAAAAAGCGTATTCGTAAAAAATTTTGGAAAAGGAAGGGATATTGGACATCGTTGAAAGCTTTTTCGTTGGCTAAATCACTTTCTACAGGTAATTCAAAAAGTTTTTTTGTACAACAAAATAAATAAAAAACACTATAATAAAATAATTAGAATTATCCTAACAAAAAACTAATTTTCTAGAAAAAATAAATTAGGAACCAAAAGAGGAAAAAAAGACAATATATAGATAAAAAGAAAAGTTAACATTTATTTTTTTTTCCAAACAAGGGATTCTTTTTTCCCCATCGCTAACTTGGTGCAATAATAAAAAAAGATCTTGTATTTGCTCGTTAAGAGCAAATACAAGATCTTTAAGTGAAATCAATAGGTTCTTAAAATTATTTAATTCTAAGTGAAAAACTTTTAACTTTATACTTTTAGGAATTTTTTTTTATCTTAATTGTTATATTCTTTACTTGGAATCAAATTGATAAAAGCATCGATCCACAACAAGTGAATATGAGATAATAATAATAAATAGTATATTATTTCTAAGTGATCGAAAAATCTTATGTTTGTACAATATAAAAAGATGTAGCAAAACAGACGGTTTGAGAATTCTTTTTTTTTCTTGAGCAATTAGGCAAATCTTTTTTTATTGAAAATTTCTAAGGATTTTGGCGAAGTTTTAATTTTTAGAAAAAGCTTTTTTTTATAGAATGCAAAAAAAAAAAAGTAAAGTACAAAAAGTTAATTTAAAAAATTTAAACGAACTCAGGTAAAAAAAAAAGATATTAATTGAATTAAAATCCCAAAAACCTATTTAAACTGGTTTTTATTCATTAAATCAATTGTAAATTCCATTGAATTGGCCTCTTTATTTATATTTAAATCTCGACGATTGAATAAAAACTTGTTAGTATTGTTTTGAACAAGTTGCCGCTATGGTGAAATTGGTAGACACGCTGCTCTTAGGAAGCAGTGCTATAGCATCTCGGTTCGAGTCCGAGTAGCGGCATAAGATCTTATAAAAGAGATATTATATTATAAGTTTTATAATCAAACTAATACCCGATTTTCGAAAAAAGTCGGGTAAAACCTAGTATTAATTTATTAATTTTTAACAAATTTTTTATGATTTTTTCAATTTTAGAGCATATATTAACTCATATATCTTTTTCGGTCGTTTCTATTGTACTGACAATTTATTTTTTAACTTTATTAGTTAATTTAGATGAAATCATAGGATTTTTTGATTCATCAGATAAAGGAATCGTAATTACGTTTTTTGGTATAACAGGATTATTGTTCACTCGTTGGATTTATTCAGGACATTTTCCATTAAGTAATTTATATGAATCATTAATTTTTCTTTCGTGGGCTTTTTCACTTATTCATATTGTTTCCTATTTTAATAAAAAACAAAAAAATCACCTAAACGCAATAACTGCGCCAAGTGCTGTTTTTATTCAGGGTTTTGCTACTTCAGGTCTTTTAAACAAAATGCCTCAGTCTGCAATATTAGTACCAGCTCTCCAGTCCCAGTGGTTAATGATGCACGTAAGTATGATGATATTAGGCTATGGCGCTCTGTTATGCGGATCATTATTATCAATAGCTCTTCTAGTCATTACATTTCGCAAAGTTGGCCCGACTTTTTGGAAAAAAAAGAAAAAAGAAAATAATTTATTAAATGAATTATTTTCTTTTGATGTACTTTACGACATAAATGAAAGAAATTCTATTTTACTACAACAAAACATTAATTTTAGTTTTTCTCGAAATTATTATAGGTATCAATTGATTGAACAATTAGATTTTTGGAGTTTTCGTATTATTAGTCTTGGATTTATTTTTTTAACCGTCGGCATTCTTTCAGGAGCTGTATGGGCTAATGAGACGTGGGGTTCATATTGGAATTGGGATCCAAAAGAAACTTGGGCGTTTATTACTTGGACCATATTCGCAATTTATTTACATATTAAAACAAATAGGAATGTTAGGGGTATAAATTCTGCAATTGTGGCTTCTATAGGCTTTCTTTTAATTTGGATATGCTATTTTGGTGTCAATCTTTTAGGAATTGGTTTACATAGTTATGGTTCATTTACATCGAATTAAATAAAACATTAACAAAAAAAAATAAAGGAATCCAAATCCAAATAAAAAATAATAGCATCTATATATAACTTCATATAATATAAGTTAAGAACTCTAATTTAGTTATTAGTAGTAAATAATCAAGAACCTTTTGAATCAAGTAGTACAATGATTCAAAAGGTTCTCACAATACAAAGACCAAAGACTTCTTATTACAATTCAATTTAATGCTTTTTTTTATTTCCTGAAAACTAACCATAAAAATAATTAGATAAAATGGATTCGACCTTGTCACTTGCTAATGAGAGCACAAAATCAGGATAAATCCCAATACCTATTATTGGTAGAAGAATAGAGATTGAAAGAAATAACTCTCGGGGTCCAGAATCAAAAAAAGAAGGGTTTTTTACATTAATTAACTTGTATCCATAGAACATTTGGCGTAACATAGATAATAAATATATAGGAGTTAATATCATTCCAACTGCCATTACAAAAATAATTAAAATTTTTGAAATTAATAAATATTTTTGGCTGGTAATTATTCCAAAAAAAATGATTAATTCTGCAACAAAACCACTCATGCCCGGTAATGCAAGGGAAGCCATCGATAAGATAGTAAACATTGTAAATATCTTTGGAATGGAGATAGCCATTCCACCCATTTCATCAAGATAAACAAGCCGAATTCTATCATAACTAGTTCCTGCCAAGAAAAAAAGTGCAGCGCCAATAAATCCATGAGATATTATTTGTAAAATAGCTCCATTAAGTCCAGGGTCCGTTATAGAACCAATACCTATAATTATAAAACCCATATGAGATACAGAAGAATAGGCTATTCTCTTTTTTAAATTACGTTGACCAGGAGATGTTGAAGCTGCATAAATTATTTGGATTGTACCGACTACCATCAACCAAGGAGAAAACATAGAATGAGCGTGAGGCAATAATTCCATATTGATTCGAACCAACCCATATGCTCCCATTTTTAATAAGATTCCAGCGAGAAGCATACAGGTACTGTAATGTGCCTCGCCGTGGGTGTCAGGTAACCAAGTATGTAAAGGTATAATCGGTGATTTGACGGCAAAAGCAATAAGAAATCCAATATAAAAAAGTATTTCGAGTGTGACAGGATAGGATTGATTAGCTAATAGTTCTAAATTTAATGTTGGTTCGTTAGAACCATATAAACTTATACCTAAAACTCCTATTAATAAAAAAATAGAACTTCCTGCAGTGTATAAAATAAATTTTGTAGCTGAATACAGACGTTTCTTTCCACCCCACATGGATAAAAGTAGATAAACGGGAATTAATTCTAATTCCCACATGATGAAAAAAAGTAAAAGATCCCGAGAAGAAAATGATCCTATTTGACCGCTGTACATTGCTAACATCAGGAAATGGAATAATCGGGAATCCCGAGTAACAGGAAAAGCCGCTAAAGTAGCTAAAGTAGTAATAAATCCCGTCAGTAAAATTGTTCCTATAGAAAGTCCATCTATTCCCATTCTCCAGTAAAAATCAAAAAAATTTATCCATTTATAATCTTCGGACAGTTGAATTAATGGATCGTCCATTTTATAATTATAACAAAAAGCGTAGGTCGTTAGAAGAAGTTCTAATATACAAATGCATATAGTATACCATTTATTTACTTTATTTCCCCTATGCGGGAGAAATAACATTAACGAACCAGCAGATATTGGAAAAACAACAATTATTGTTAACCAAGGAAAATCATTCGTGGTAAAGGCAAGATACACCAGGTCCAAAGAACGCGTACTCAAAAAAAATATATAAATAAAAAAATATAATTTAACTTTTTTTGAGTACGAGTACTTGTCAATAAAAAAAATAAAATTTATTCCAAATTTATTCAAATGAGGTTTTCGGTAACGTATCAATAAGCTAGACCCATGCTTCGAGTTGTTTCATTCCATAAATAAACTCGAACGCTCAAAAAATCCGTTGGACAGGCCGATTCACATCTCTTACAACCAACACAGTCCTCGGTTCTTGGAGCGGAAGCTATTTGCTTAGCTTTACATCCATCCCAAGGTATCATTTCTAATACGTCTGTAGGGCATGCTCGGACACATTGAGTACATCCTATACAGGTATCATAAATTTTTACTGAATGTGACATAGGATCTATAGTTTTTTGAATGTCATAAATTTTCAATCTAGTAAACTTCTAACTGAATGATATATTAAAATACTAGATGAAGCAATGATTTCCTTTAATAGAATTTTTGTAATGAATTCTGGCTCAATTGATTAAAAAATGGGGCTAAAATACTTTGATTTCTTATATTTTCACAAATATAATTTTAGTAAATCATAACCTATTATATATATATGCAAATTCAAATCTATAATTTTTTTATTTATGCTACTTATTTAATAAGGTCGATTGGTTGATGCGAGTTGATTTTCTGTTACGATAAATTGACGACACTATAGCTAATCCAATAGCTGCTTCAGCGGCTGCAATTGCTATAACAAAAATGCAGAAAATATCCCCTTTTAGTTGGGAATTATCAAAAAAATCAGAAAATGTTACGAAATTCATATTAACTGCATTGAGTATAAGTTCAAGACACATAAGAGCCCTAACCATATTTCGACTCGTGATCAATCCATAAAGACCAATCAAAAATAAATAGGCACTCAAAACAAGTACATGTTCGAGTATCATTCAGCAACTCCTTATCAATTTTGATTCATTTCAATATGAACAACAATTCAACGGATTCAATCAACTAGAATATAACAAAAAAGTACGAATAAAAACTATATTTAGGTAAAATTTATTTAGGTAAAATTTAGGTAAAAAAACTATTTCAAATATATATATTTTATATATATATATTTAAAATATTAATTATAGTATTCAATCAAATTTAATTGAATGAACGAAAAAAATATCATAACATACACAAAGTTTTCTTTAGTATTTACTAATTGAACGTTTTTTATTGACGAGCCACCGAAATTGCACCTATCAAAGCAACTAAAAGAATTATTGAAATGAGTTCAAACGGAAGAAAAAAATCTGTTGATAAATGAATTCCTATTTGTTGACTATTACTTATTAAATCTTGCTCTAGAATCTGGTTTAATCTTGTAGTCCAAATAACCCCGTACCATGACGTATCGAGAATTGTAGAAATTAATGAAAAAAGAATAGTTGTACAAACCAACGAAGTAATCCCATTTCCAACGGTCCACAGATTGAAATTTGTGGAATATTCTGAATCATTCATGAACATCACGGCAAATATGATTAAAACATTTATGGCACCAACGTAAATAAGGAGTTGTGCAGCAGCTACAAAATGGGAATTTGATAGAATATACAATAAAGATATACAAACAAGAACAAATCCTAAGGAAAAGGCCGAAAATATTGGGTTGGGCAGTAATACCACTCCCAGACCTCCTACTATAATACCGGATCCCAGAAAAACTAAAAGAAAATCATGTATTGGTCCAGGCAAATCCATTATATTATTAAAATAAGAAAAAAATCGAAACCCTTTTCATGACCTTATTAATTTAACCGGGGGATTTTTTTTAATATGTTTCTAATAGAGTGAAATTAGAATCTAATGGATATGAATTTATGTAGATACAATTATTAGACAGTTTCGCTTTTTTATGCTAAAGTGTTCAGCCTATCTGTTTAAATAAAGTAATTACGAGTTTATTATATTAAAAGAATGAGCCTTAATACTTAGATATTATTATATAAATATAATACAAGTTTTTAATTAAATTCTTTATAGAATTCAAAAAATTTGAATTATTTTTTTAATAAACTTAATGGGTTTATCCTTTTTTTGTTTGAGGTGAATTTAAAATTGTTCGAATAGTGTAATCGTCAATTACTGACATTGGTAAACGACCCAAAGCTATTTGATTATAATTCAATTCGTGACGATCATAAGTTGAAAATTCATATTCTTCGGTCATTGACAAACAATTTGTTGGACAATATTCAACACAATTACCGCAAAATATACAAATTCCAAAATCGATACTGTAATTAAGCAATCGTTTTTTTCTAATATTCGTTTCCAATTTCCAATCAACAACAGGTAGGTCTATAGGACATACTCGAACACATACTTCACAAGCAATGCATTTATCAAATTCAAAATGGATTCGCCCGCGGAAACGTTCCGAGGTTATTAATTTTTCATAGGGATATTGAATAGTTACAGGTAACCGATTTGTGTGGGATAAGGTAATCATGAAACCTTGACCAATATACCTTGCAGCTCGTAGGGTTTGTTGACCATAATTCATGAACCCGGTTATCATAGGAAGCATATTGTAATTATCTATGAATAATTTTATCTTTGTTTCTTTCTCTTGTTTAAAACAAGTAATGAAAATATTGGATTCATTTTCAATTTATAGTGAAAAGAGTTGGAAAGAAGTTGTTAATAATAGATTACCAAGGGAAATAGGTAAAAGAAATTTCCATCCAAGATTTAGTAGTTGATCCATTCTTAGCCTAGGTAAAGTCCATCTTGTTGCGATAGAAATGAACAAGAACAAATATGTTTTAGCTAATGTAATAAAGATACCAATTGTTGTTACAAAAGTTTGATCCCTTTCAAAGAGCTCCAGAATAGATATATACGGAATAGAAATATTCCAACCGCCTAAGTATAGAACTGTCACAAATAATGAGGAAATTAATAGATTTAGATAAGAAGCAACGTAAAATAAACCAAATTTTATACCTGAATATTCAGTTTGATAACCTGCTATTAATTCTTCTTCCGCTTCTGGTAAATCAAATGGTAATCTCTCGCATTCTGCTAGGGAAGAAATTAGAAAAATGATAAAACCTATAGGTTGACGCCACAAATTCCATCCCCAAAAACCGTATTTTGATTGTGCCTCAACTATATCAACTGTACTTAAACTGTTAGATAATCCTAGTCGGTGATAACATTACTATTCTCACCGCTATTACAAAACCGTACATGAGGTCTTCGCCTCATACGGCTCCTCGGGGGCCATAAATAAATCTAAGGACCAGATTAGTATTATTTAGATGGATATCATGTGTTCTAAAATAGATTAAATATAAATATATCTGGGGTCCCGAATTATACCAGTGGAATTCTGTCTGCTCAAATTCTAAGAAAAAAAAGCGCTTCGGAATTCATCTCATCCTTTACAAATTTTAATTTCTATTTGTTGAGTAATAACTTAATTCTTTAATAAAAAACTCCTTGTAAAAAAAAAAGTATTTCAGCCCATCGTGGTTTTCAATTACGAAAAAGAATTAGACATCCTATTAGTTTATTATTCATGACATAAATTATATTTTATTTTCGAAATATATGAAAAAAATATCCTTGTTTCGTTCCTATTCTTCTTTCCTTTTAAAAAAAGTCGGTGGACTTAAAAAATAAAAGATTATTTCGTTTCTGATAGTCATTACATTTATCGGTGGGTAGGAGCATACTCTGAATCGGAATCTTGGGGAGTACTGTCTGATCATTTCTACTAATTTCAAGCCCCAATTAATCTTCTTTTTTTGTTATCTTATGATATGCATAAATATCCTTTGCAATTTGTTTAATCTCTATTACAAATTCTTTGTGTATTTTGGTGTTTCTAACCATCCACTCACTTTTACCTAATTGCCGCTCACTTTGTAATACATGTATGTTAATCTATATAACTGATAGTGAAAACGCCATACGGTTAATATTTTGAACCCGCTTCAAGCCAGGATGACTAAATCAACCAACCTTGGGGTAAAGTGATTTTTACGATTATGTTTATTTCCGTTTAACCTTTGTACATAGGAAATGAGACTCAAATTTTTACTGCTAATTTCTGAGCAGTTTTTTTCACTCATATATAACTATCAAATTCCTTTTATTAAGATTAACCCAAAAATAAATATATATATTCCGTTTTTAACTTATTCGTCTAGAATAAACGTATGTCTAGAATAAACGTATTATAGTAAAAATGTTTATATTTCAACGAATCGCACGTAGAGATATTGATAAAACACATAGAGTTAATGGTATTTCATAACTAATCGATTGGGCAGCAGCTCGCAGACCACCTAAAAAAGAATATTTATTATTTGATCCATATCCTGACATAAGAAGTCCAATAGGAGCAATACTTGAGATAGCAATCCATAAAAAAATACCGATATTGAGATCCGCTAAAACAAGGTGATTGCTAAAGGGAATTACTGAATAACTTAGTAAAATTGAGATAACTGCTATCGACGGTCCAATACTAAATAAAGGACTATTTCCTCTAGCTGGACGAATATCTTCTTTGAAAAGTAGTTTTGTCCCGTCGGCTAGGGCTTGAAGAATTCCCAACGGGCCGGCGTATTCAGGTCCAATACGTTGTTGTATCCCTGCAGATATTTCTCTTTCTAACCACACAATTACTAGTACACCTGTTATGATTCCCAATACAAGAGAAAATATAGGGACAAACATCCATATTAGTCCGTAGACCTCTTTTAAATATTCCAATCTAACAAAAGAATTTATAGTTTGTACTTCTGTTGCATAAATTATCATTTTAACGATCAACTTCTCCCATAATTATATCTATGCTACCGAGTATCGTCATAATATCAGCCAATTTCATTCTTTTAACTAGTTCAGGAAGAATTTGCAAATTAATAAAACCCGGTGGTCTTATTTTCCATCTCCAAGGAAAACCACTTTGATCTCCTATGAGAAAAATTCCCAACTCCCCTTTTGGGGCTTCAACTCTTACATAAAGTTCTTGTTTCGATAATTCAAAAGTAGGAGAAGGTTTTTTACTAATGAATCGATATTCAAAATCATTCCATTCTGGATTCCTATTTTTATCAAAGCCTCTGCTTTCTAAATTCTCATAGGGACCTCCTGGAAGTCCTTCCAGAGCCTGTTGAATAATTTTTATGGATTCTGTCATTTCACTAAGTCGTACTAAATAACGAGCTAATGAATCCCCTTGTTTTTGCCATTGAATTTCCCATTCAAATTCATCGTAAGACTCATAACGATCAACTTTACGCAGATCCCATGGTATTCCGGATGCGCGTAACATTGGTCCGGATAAACCCCAATTTATTGCTTCTTCCCCACCAATAATCCCAACTCCTTCAACCCGTTCTAAAAAAATAGGATTTCGTGTAATAAGTTTTTGATATTCAACAACCTCGGTTAAAAAATAATCACAAAAATCCAAGCATTTATCTATCCAACCATAAGGTAAATCAGCCGCAATTCCTCCAATACGAAAAAAATTATGCATCATTCTCATACCGGTGGCAGATTCGAATAGATCATATATAAATTCTCGTTCTCTGAAAATATAGAAAAAAGGAGTCTGTGCACCAATATCTGCCATAAAAGGTCCGAGCCATAACAGATGAGAAGCTATACGACTCAATTCCAGCATAATTACTCTGATATAGCTGGCCCTTTTAGGAACTTGAATATTTCCCAATTGTTCTGGTCCATTTACTGTTATTGCTTCTGTAAACATAGTAGCTAAATAATCCCATCGCGTTACATAAGGTAAATATTGTATAATTGCTCGGTTTTCCGCTATTTTTTCCATTCCCCTGTGTAAATAACCCAATATGGGTTCACAGTCAACAACATCCTCGCCATCTAGAGTAACAATTAAGCGAAGAACACCATGCATGGATGGGTGGTGAGGTCCCATATTTACTATCATAAGATCTTTTCCTGTAACAGGTCTCTTCATAAGTTTTTCCTTGATTCGTTCTAGCATGAATTATATTGCTGAAAAATTAGTTTATAAAAAAATTAAATATCTAAAAAATTAATAAATTCACTTTTTTTTTATTTAACGAGTTTTTAATTCCCGAATATTCAACTGATTAATTAATTCTTTATAACGTACTCTATTTTTTTTTGACAAATAAGCCAGCAGTCGTTGACGTTTTCCCAGAATTTTTCGTAGACCCCTCTGAGATAAATAATCTTTTCTGTGCAATTCCAAATGTGAAGTAAGTCTTCGTATCTTATTAGTGAAACTGAATACTTGAAATTCAACAGATCCCCTGCTTTCGTTTGTTTTTTCTTGAAATGAAATGAATGCATTTTTTATCATAAAAAGAAATCCTTCCCTTTTTTATATGAATTGAAAGATATTAGTTTTACTGATCAGTAATAATAGTGGTATTTTTTGTACAAGGATCTGAATTTAATTAGCAACTTTTTATTCTTAATTTTATTAAAAAGTATAAATTTAGATCTAAAAAGGAGGATTCTTTTAATTTATTTATGTATCTGTTCTGATTGGTATCTACGTCATTGATTAAATTAATCTCCTGTATAAAGATTAAATTTAAAACAATCCCTCATATTTGTGCATAGAGTTGGTTTCATATACCGTAACTTATATTTATATTTCATATACCGTAACTTAATATTTATATTTAATATTTATATATAGTAAAAAGGATCTATCATTAATGAATTTTAAATCGTGTATACATATGTATTCTTATCATACTGAAACGATTTCCGTTAGTAGTATTAAACCAATAGCGATTCATACAAGCTAAATCTTCTAATCTAAAGTTGGGCCAAAGAAAGGATTTTAATTTAATTAGTTTTTTTTTATCTTTATCAAGATCTTTCTTTTTATGTAAAACTGTGGTCCAGTTTTGAATATTCTTATCAAATCTTGAATTTATATCCCTCGTTTTTTTTTTTTTTAAGTTGAAACAAATTAGAATTCGAAATTCTCTACGTCGTTTAGGAGATAGAATATTTTCCGGAACAAAGCAATCATAATTATATATATTTTTTTTTACAGTTTTGTTTTGATATTTTGTAATGGATTTTTCAATTTTTTTTTTGTATCTTTTACTTTTTTTTTGTTTATTTTTATGAACCAAAGAAATACCTATGGTTCTATATATCATAAGTTGTCCATCGTTTTTTATAGACAAACGTACAGGTTCAATAAAAAAAATTCCTTTTTTCATTAATTTTGCAAAAGTTAAATTCTTCTTAATCATTAGAATGTCTAGACTCATCTCCCCTCTTTCAATAGAAGATATCACTATATCGTTTGGATTTTTTAGTCTAACCAAAAAACAGTATATGTTTATATTCTTGAGAATTTTTTCATTAAAAAAACGATTCCATCGCAAGTGAAAACGCGAATACCTTGTGAGAAATAAATCGAGTTGCGCTTCTGTATTCCTTTTGGATTGTTTTTTATTTTTACGTTTTTTTATCCTCGATTCCGCATAATTTGCTTCAATTTTTTTTTTTTTATCTGATTCAAGCTCTCTTTGACCCGCCAAATCTTTTTCTTCTTTATTTAGATTATAAAATCTAAGGGAGTTTTTTTCGTTTGATCGTATAAAACCATTTTTGTTTTCATTAAAATTGAAAAGAAGTAATTTAATTGGTATCACCCAAGGTTTATTTTTATATGTACTAGAAAAAAATAAAAATTCTGGAAAGAAAAAAAATTCAAAATTTGTTATACGACGATTTATTATTTCTTCATTCATTCCCATCCAATCAAAAAGGTTTCTTTTTTTATTGGCAAGACCCGTCTTAGTTATTTTATCAACTCTTTGATAATTCTGAACTTTAGTCTTAATATATTTTTTTTTACTCTTGGTATCAATCCAGGGCTCAATATTTAATTTTTTTCTAAACCAAAAGTTTAGAATTCTCCAATCCAAATATTTTCTATGCGGGATTTCCCCCATACCCCGAATATTACATTTTTCTAAAAAAAAAGAGATTAAACAATTATCTAGAGTAATACCTATAGACATGTCAAAAAAATTTTTTTCTGTAGAATTAATAGATTTGTAGCAAAAAAGATTATATATAGAATCTTTTTTTAAATTATGTTTTGGATTTAATAACGAGTCGGCTTCAAAAAATTTTTGTTTTTTATAATTATCAACTTTGTTTTTTTCATTTGAATCCTCTTTGATTAAACTTAGCTTTAGAACTAGAGAGTCTTCGTTTATTTTCTTTTTCCATTTTTGGGTTACTAATTTAGCCCACGCAACCTGAGGTAAATTGTATTTATAATGACTTCGTAACCAGTTTTTCCATGGATTTACTTCGGAATTTAAAAGTGTTTTATCTTTTAATTCATAATGAAAGATTCCTTGTTCTTGAAAAAAATCCTTTATTTGATTCTTAACAAAAAAGGATGTTATGCATATGTTATATTCAAGAACATCCTTTAATTTCGAAAAGTTACTAACTTGGATTTTTGATAATTTGTAAAATACATATGCTTGTGATAAAGAGCATAGGTCATAACTAAAAAATTTTTTTTTTGATATTAAATTTTTTATAGTCGAAATAAAAAAAATGGTATTTTTTTTTTTTAATTTTTCCCCTGTTTCTTCATTCTTGTAAATATTTTTATCACGAATTGTTTTTGTTGATTCAAAAAAAAGTTGTGTAGTAATTCTTGGAATATCAATGATACCTAGAAAAATAGCTATAGACAGTTGTTCGATGCAAAATCTTATAAAAAAAACGGATTTACGAATTAATCGGGTATTTTGTCTTTTGAATGTCTGCCAAAATTTTTTTGATGACTTAATTATTTTATAACCATAACGCGATTTGTTACAACTATTAGTTAGGTTTTGTTTTTCTTTTGAAATTTCTTCTATTTTATTTCTGATTGTCTTTATTCTATCAATCAAATTTTTTTTTCCGCTGAGTGAAGAATTTCTCCACTCCGTGGATTTATTTTGAACAGATAGTTCATCAATCATCTGATTACTCATTATTGAATCTTTTTTAGTTTCATTTAATTCATATATTTCTCTCAGGCCAAATAATGGAATTAGATTTCGTTTTGAAAGGTCTTTCTTTTTTCCTTTTATTTTTATAAAAAAAAAGTTTTTGATAATCCAGTGTTTAATTTCTTTTGCGACTTTTAGGAAAATTGTTGCTCTTTCTTTGAAAATCCTTAAAACCGGAAAAGACTTAGTTTTGCGTTTTTTTATTCTTTTTTTTAATTCTTTATAAATAGGTTCAAAAAAAGGGGGCTTTTTTTGGGCAGAACCAAATGGTAGTTCGGTTTCCATCCCCCAAACTGTTAAAAAACAAAAATTGTTTTTTTCTACTTTGTCTTTTTTTTTTTTTAGTCGAGCCTTCTGAGATGATTGAAATTTAGATTTATGCCAAGGTTTAAGATAAAAAGGAAATAGGATTTTTATCTGAATACCCTCCGTTAACCAGTTTCTTGGAAATTCTGTTTCGGACAGTTGAACCCCATTATAAGTGCATTTAACATGCGTTTCACGTTTCCAATCCTTTAAATCCTCGTACCACTCGGGCAATTGAAATAATAACACACGGACGCTATTTTTAATTATTATCAATAAAGGTAATATAATATATTTTCTAAGAATAGATTGAGTTACTAAGAGACAACTTCTTATTGTTTGAGAAAATAGGAAGCTATCCCAAGTTTCTGCAACTTCTAGCCGGGTTTTTTCTTGTATTTTTGATCGGTCTTCGACTTTTTTTTCAATTGTTTTTTTTGTTTTTTTCCACATGAAATTTCTAATAATTTTTTTTTTGAGCCCCCATATATCAAAAAAAACAAAAAAAAGTTTATCTATTCTATCAAAAAAAAGGGGGGAATGTGCTTTTGCTTGAAAAAATTCCCCAATAACAGTTTTACGCCTTTGGGAACGCATGGATCCTTTAATTATCTCTCGCCGAAAATCAGATTGTTGTGAATAACGGAGCACAGCCATTTCATTTTTTTGATCAAAAATTTTTCTATCCCTGGGATTAATATAAATATCGTCATACGGCTCTTTATCAGTAAAAACCACTACACGTTTTGCTTTTCTTGCACGAATTCCAGGCTCCATAGGTACAATTTCTTCATTTTCGCCTTCCAATTCTTCGAACTCACTTTTTAATTTGTATGACCATCGAGGAACTTTTTTCTTTATTTCATGTAAATAAAGTAAATTTTTTATAAGAGTTTGATCGTTGCTATCCGTTATCACGACATCAAATAAAAATTTTAAAATTTTGATCTCTTCTTCTGAATTAATTTTATCTTCTTGGGGTTCGTAAAAAAAAGAAAGTTTTTTCTTTAAAGATTTTATATTAAATTTTTCTATAGATTTTATATTAAATTTTTCTATTGTTTGCTCAAATTTGTGATAATTAATCTTCAGAAGTATACCATGAATCTTGTTTATCCAAGAACCTCCTATATTTTTTTTTATATAGGTTTCGTTTAAGATTTGGAATTGAGGTAATTTTTT